AATGGATACTTTTCTTTTAGATCATGATTCTATTTATAAATCATGGTTATATTTCGTTTTTTAGACTATGATTCCATGTTCATAAAACTTCTAAAATTCTTTTCCAGTTTTAGATTTTTCAATAATAACTCCTTACCCCCATGGATCTATTCCAAATTAATGAATCATCACAGGAATCTTTATATTTGATTGTTATAGTGTATACCCACTATGTAATGCACACAACACAAAACAGACGGTTCATCATAGAATGATCATTCGAGTCTTGTTACTCTTTGGAGCATATCAATTCAAATTTCTCTAATTATCCTAATCTGTAAGATAAATTCTTTGATTCTTTAACTTTGATAAAATCGGAATAGTTCCTTTCATTCTTATACTACTCCATTTGGATTAAATTAAATCTAATTCTTTTTATTGATTCCTTTGAAAAATAATAATAATAATTTGAATAGAAGGTCATATCCTTTTTTTTAATGATTCTTTTTTTTATGTTATTTCGTACTGTATAATTCCTTTGCTTGTGGGATCATTTTCTCATAAGAGGTAAGTAAAAGAAATTATAGAATGGATTGCTACCTATGCCCAGATCTCGGATAAACGGAAATTTTATTGATAAGACCTTTTCAATTGTAGCCAATATCTTATTACAAATAATTCCGACAACTTCAGGAGAAAAAGAGGCATTCACCTATTACAGAGATGGTGCGATTTGATGTTTTTTTTTATTTACCGTTTTCAGTCTTCGGAGAAAGATACATTATTCGGGAGAGAAAGAAAAAAATTATTGAAATAAATCTACGCTTATCGTGAAGGTGAAGTTTGTAAATAAAACAATTCCTTCTGTCGTGTATCCCCGATTAATGCAGCTTCAGATGCTTCAATTGTAGATTCTAGTATTGAGCGAAAGGTTACACCTATGGGTTAGGTCAATCTTACTCCACTAGTACCAATAGGCAGCATAGGGGAAGAAGCACTACGCCTAGGAATCAACAATATGAAAACTTTGTTATCAAATTTTACCTTTTCTTTATCGGAATCGGGACTAACAAGAATGGTTGGTACAACAAACATCCATCTCGTTCGTATTTTGGATACCCGTATAACCATCGAAGACTGTTGAAGTGACTAATTCCTGGAAATTAAGAGGTGTTAAGAACAAAGAAATTGTTAGAGTTATCATTTTTATCTAGTACCAAGATACTTGATATTAAGAAAAGATCTTTTACAGGAAGGTTGGCTAGAGATTTCTTGTAAAAACACTAGTCCCGCTCGGTTCATAATGAAATAATTTCAATCTTTTTGATTTCATGTATTATTCTCATTATGCACATAAAAAATAAAAAAGGAGGAGCCGTATGAGATGAAAATCTCACGTACGGTTCTGGAACGGAGATTCTTTGAATCGAATGACGACCGTAACGGATGTCGGCTCAATCCGAAGGAAATTATGCGGAAGCTTTACAGAATTATTATGAAGCTATGCGACTAGAAATTGATCCCTATGATAGAAGTTATATACTCTATAACATAGGCCTTATCCACACAAGGAATGGAGAACATACGAAAGCTTTGGAATATTATTTTAGGGCATTAGAACGAAACCCTTTCTTACCACAAGCTTTAAATAATATGGCCGTGATCTGTCATTACGTGCGACTATCTCCACTATAGAAAGAAAAAAAAAGGAAAGAAAGAACAAATCCGCTAATAACTAATAAATACTAGAAAATAGGCTTTCTACATATCATATTTATCGTGTCCAAAACAACGATTTTTATCAGCTGTAGCAAATAAAAAGTAAAAAGAAAGAAACTTCATAGAAGTCGAAATATGAAGAAATAGGTATGCCTAGATCCTTTAATCGATGGATAAAGAAAGGATCTAAATTGATAGAATAAGCATCGTAAAGATCAATTAGTGAGGTTTTGGGCCGATACAATAAGAACTGCTTACTTATGTCACGATATGAGATAAAAGTTAGGAATCAACTTATGTAATAGAGTCGATCCCCTAAGTTATTGAGCAGCGGTGTAGAATCAGATCCCAAAGATAGTAAGTCTTTTCTTTCTTATGAAAGGAAGTCTTTTTCAAAGATTCTATAGAAATTTATATATGAAATATGAAACCGAGATAGTTACCTTTCAGAAAATTATAATGATAGCGGAAATGCCTATGCTTTATTCTTCTGAAGGTGGGAGAAAAGATAAAACTAAAACTGATTAAATTATTAATCAAAATGAAAGTTTGAAACTTATGTAATTAACCTCTTTTGGTTAACTCGAGAAAAAAATGAGATAGATCCATGAGAAATCTCATTCAATTATCAATTAGATATGGTAGATTAAAAAATGGGACACCAAAAGAATTGACTGCCGAGCCGTATGAGGTAGGAAACTCTCAAGTACGGTTCTAAGGGAAGGAATTTAACTGCCTATTCCGACCGGGGAGAACAGGCCATTCGACAGGGAGATTCTGAAATTGCAGAGGCTTGGTTCGA